CTAATTATTCTTTGTGGTACAATACTTTAGTAGATTTCGCTTTATTTATTATCATTTAGTTTAGTTTTAATTTATGAAATTTCAATAAAATAAGGAGTCTTTATGTCGCGTTACAGAGGGCCTCGTTTCAAAAAAATACGCCGTCTGGGGGCTTTACCGGGACTAACTAGTAAAAGGCCTAAAGCCGGAAGCGATCTTAGAAACCAATCACGTTCCAGTAAAAAATCTCAATATCGTATTCGTTTAGAAGAAAAACAAAAATTGCGTTTTCATTATGGTCTTACAGAACGACAATTACTTAAATACGTTCGTATTGCCGGAAAAGCCAAAGGGTCAACAGGTCAGGTTTTACTACAATTACTTGAAATGCGTTTGGATAACATCCTTTTTCGATTGGGTATGGCTTCAACTATTCCCCAAGCCCGCCAATTAGTTAACCATAGACATATTTTAGTTAATGGTCGTATAGTAGATATACCAAGTTATCGCTGCAAACCCCACGATATTATTACAGCGAGGGATGAACAAAAATCTAGAGCTCTGATTCAAAATTATCTTGATTCACCCCCCCGCGAGGAATTGCCAAAACATTTGACCCTTCAACCATTCCAATATAAAGGATTAGTCAATCAAATAATAGATAGTCAATGGGTCGGTTTGAAAATAAATGAATTGCTGGTTGTAGAATATTATTCTCGTCAGACTTAAACCTAATTAAAATAAAACAATAAAACAAGGGTTCGGACAATTTTTCCCTTTTCGCCTAAGCAAAAATCCCCACCAAAGTAAGGAGTTTGATACGGGGATTTTTCTCCCATTCATGGATCACGGATCGGTAGGGAGATTCTCATTCCCTGTTGTCTACTCTTTCCAGTATTTTATTTTCTGTACTGCGGAACATAGGAATAAAGAATCTATATCAAAATAAAAGAAAGGTCTAACTTAACCGTTGGAATAATGGTATCCATTGTTATTTGCTTTGATACATTGCTGTTAATAAGATTGGTGAATTAGGTGAAAGGTACGGAAAGAGAGGGATTCGAACCCTCGGTAAACAAAAGCCTACATAGCAGTTCCAATGCTACGCCTTGAACCACTCGGCCATCTCTCCTACATAATGATTATGGCCCAGAAATCGAGTGAATAGTGAGTCATTCATATTAGATTTTTTGATAGGTACGTACAGTCAATTCTAACTATAAAAAAATATAGAAAACTTTTCATCAAAGAAAAACCCTTCCTTCAAGGGGGGGGGATAAAAATGATTTTTTTTTTGTGAAAAACTGTTAAAAAAAGATATATATCTATTCATTTCATTCTTGCGAAGACGGCGCTCCCATCTTTTTCCAATAGTTATTCTTTTTACTTACAATATTTATACCAAATTAAATCAATGAATTAGAACGAATCAATTGATCTATTTTTTTTTTATTTTTATGTTATTTCGTACTGTACAATTTCTTTGTTTGTGGGATCATTTTCCCACAAGAGGTAAGTAAAAAAGATTATAGAATGGACTGCTACCTATGCCCAGATCTCGGATAAATGGAAATTTTATTGATAAGACCTTTTCAATTGTAGCCAATATCTTATTACGAATAATTCCGACAACTTCAGGAGAAAAAGAGGCATTCACCTATTACAGAGATGGTGCGATTTGATGTTTTTTTTCTTTACCGATTTCAGTCTTCGGAGAAAGATACATTATTTGGGAGAGAAATAAAAAGATTATTGAAATAAATCTACGCTTATTGTGAAGGTGAAGTTTGTAAATAAAACAATTCCTTCTGTCGTGTATCCCCGATTAATGCAGCCTCAGATGCTTCAATTTTAGATTCTAGTATTGAGCGAAAGGTTACACCTATGACCTATGGGTTAGGTCAACCCTACTTCACTAGTACCAATAGGCAGCATAGGGGAAGAAGCACTACGCCTAGGAATCAACAATACGAAAACTTTGTTATAAATTATACCTTTTCTTTATCGGAATCGGGATTAACAAGAATGGTTGGTACAACAAATATCCATCTCGTTCGTATTTTGGATACCCGTATAACCATCGAAGACTGTTGAAGTGACTAATTCCCGGAAATTAAGGGGTGTTAAGAACAAAGAAATTGTTAGAGTTATCATTTTTATCTAGTACCAAGATACTTGATGTTAAGAAAAGATCTTTTACAGGAAGGTTGGTTAGAGATTTCTTGTAAAAACACTAGCCCCGTTCGGTTCATAATGAAATTATTTCAATCTTTTTTGATGATTCCATGTATTATTCTCATTATGCACATAAAAAAGGAGGAGCCGTATGAGATGAAAATCTCACGTACGGTTCTGGAACGGAGATTCTTTGAATCGAAGACGACCGCAACGGATGTCGGCTCAATCCGAAGGAAATTATGCGGAAGCTTTACAGAATTATTATGAAGCTATGCGACTAGAAATTGATCCCTATGATAGAAGTTATATACTCTATAACATAGGTCTTATCCACACAAGGAAC